TCGATGCATTTCAAGATGAACAAGAATTCAACCGGTTCTATTAACTAGAATATAAACAGTACGCAACTAACAAGTGTGGAACAAATAAATCAAATAAATAGAGTTTATTGTTAGAATATATTGACAAAAAATTTTCGATTTTGATAGAATTGAAACACGCAACAACGTTTTATTTTTATTACTATGCTAGTTCTAACGATTTATTACTGACGAGCCATAGCAATTGCACCTATCAAAGCAACTAAAAGAATTATGGAAATGAGTTCAAATGGAAGGAAAAAATCTGTTGATAAATGAATCCCAATTTGTTGACTATTACTTAAAAAATCTTGTTCTATAATCTGGTTTGATCTTGTAGTCCAAATAATACCGTACCATGACGTATCTGTAATAATAGTAATTAGTGAAGCAAAAATACTTGCACAAACCATCGCAGTCACCCCATCCCCAACGGTCCAAAGAGTAAAATCGTTGTAAGATGCTGAACCATTCATAAACATCACAGCAAATATGATTAAAACATTTATAGCTCCCACGTAAATAAGGAGCTGTGCGGCCGCTATAAAATGGGAGTTTGATGAAATATATAATAAAGATATACAAACAAGAACCAATCCCAATGAAAAGGCAGAATAAATTGTATTAGTAAGTAATACCACCCCTAAACCTCCTAATATAATAACCAATCCTAGAAAGACTAAAAGAAAATCATGTATTGATCCGGGTAAATCCATTTTTTGTAAAATAAGAAATAAATAAAAAATATTTCATGATCTTATTGACCTGACCAGGAAATGGACCCTATTTTTTTATGAATTTAATTCTAAATGCTAAGAAATTCTAATGAGTGTAGATTGATGTGTATCCAATAATTGAATCAATCTCGTTTTTTATCAGAATAATAAATTTAAAATGGGAGCTATATATGTTAAAAAAATTACTGATAGATGATATATCACTCGATTTTAACTCCAAATGACGCCTCGATTCTCATCAACTAATTATTGGGATTTCTATTGTAGTTATTGACCAAGGAAAAATAAAACTAAAATTTTTTAATCATGGGGTTGACGTATTTATTCTTTGAGGCGAATTCAAAATTGTTCTAATTGTGTAATCGTCAATTACTGGCATTGGTAAACGACCCAAAGCTATTTGATTATAATTCAATTCGTGACGATCATAAGTAGAAAGTTCATATTCTTCAGTCATTGATAAACAATTTGTTGGACAATACTCAACGCAATTACCACAAAAAATACAGATTCCGAAATCAATACTGTAATTAAGCAATCGTTTCTTTCTAATATTCGTTTCCAATTTCCAATCCACAACAGGTAAATCTATAGGACATACACGAACACATACTTCACAAGCAATGCATTTATCAAATTCAAAGTGGATTCGACCGCGGAAACGTTCCGATGTGATTAATTTTTCATAAGGATATTGAATAGTTACAGGTAAACGATTTGCGTGCGATAAGGTAATCATAAAACTTTGACCAATGTACCTTGCAGCTCGGACTGTTTGTTGACCATAATTCATGAACCCGGTTACCATGGGGAACATATCGTGAATATATCGAATTTTTTTTTCTCTTGTTTGGGACAGGTCGTGATAGTGTATTTACAGTGCAAGGAGTTGGGAAGAAGTTGTTAATAATAGATTACCTAGAGAAATAGGTAAAAGAAATTTCCATCCAAGGTTTAATAATTGGTCCATTCTTAACCTAGGTAAAGTCCATCTTGTTGTGATAGGAATAAACAAGAACAAATATGTTTTAGCTAATGTAATAAAGAGAAAAATTGTGGTTCCAAAGACGCCACCTACTTTATTTATTTCAAATAGTTCAGGAATAAACATGTACGGAATAGAGAGATTCCACCCACCCAAGTAAAGAACTGTTACAAACAATGAAGAAACTAGTAGATTTAGATAAGAAGCAACATAAAATAAACCAAATTTGATACCAGAATATTCAGTTTGATAACCCGCTACTAATTCTTCCTCTGCTTCTGGTAAGTCAAAGGGTAATCTCTCACATTCTGCTAGGGAGGAAATTATAAAAACGATAAACCCGATAGGTTGACGCCACAAATTCCATCCCCAAAACCCATATTTTGCCTGTGCCTCAACTATATCAACTGTACTTGAACTGTTAGATAATTATAGTCGGTGATAACATCACTGTTCCCATCGCTATTACAGAACCGTACATGAGATTTTCACCTCATACGGCTCCTCCAGGACCACAAAGAAATCTAAGGACCGGATCGGCATTCTTTAATGGCGATATGTTCTAGATCGAGTAAAAATCTATTGAGAGGTCCCGAATTAGACCAATGTAATTCTGTCTGCTATAATAAAACAAAAAAAGTACTTCTGAATTGATCTCATCCTTTAATAATTTAGAATGTTTTTTTGAGTAATAACTTAAACCTTCAATAAAATACTCCTTCTATAAATATTCATAGATATTTGAACCCAGCTTTTTCAATTACGAAAAAGAATTAGATATTACATTAGTTCATAAATAATGCCAAGAATTTGCTTTCTATATAAATTAAAGAATAAAGATCTTTCTCTCTCTTTTTTTATTCCTTTTTTATTGTAATTGCAGTCTTTCTACTTTTTCGTTCCTATTCTTGTTTCTAAAAAGTGGATTCAAAAAAAGTAAAGGATTATTTCGTTCTTGATAGTAATTTCTTTAATCGGTGGATAGGAGCATACTCTGGATCGGAATCATGGGGAGTACTACCTGATCATTTCTACTAACGTAAAGCCCCAATTGGTCTTCCTTTTATGCGGAAACGGCCCTTTGTATAATTTACATAATCTCTATTACTAATCCCTTGTGTAATTTGGTGTTTCTAACCATCCACTCATTTTTGCCCAATCGCCTGTTATGGTAGTCGGGTAATATAGCCAAACGCTAATGAAAACCCCATACAGTTGATCTTGTGAACCCGCTTCAAGCCATGATGCCCAACCAACCAATCTTGGGGTAAACAGTCTCTACTGCTTATATTTACTTTTGCTTAATCCTGGTACATAGGAAATGAGACTCGACTTCTTACTGCAAACTTATAAGCTGTTTTTTTTCACTCATAGAACTATCTGATTTAGTTCATCAACACTAACGATGAACAAAAAACGGAGACTATCTATTCAACGCTTTCCGCGAAAGAACGGAAATAGTCAAAAGTTTATGTCTCAACGAATCACACGTAGAGATATTGATAACACGCATAGAGTTAATGGTATTTCATAACTAATGGATTGAGCAGCTGCTCGTAAACCACCTAAAAAGGAATATTTATTATTTGATCCATATCCTGATATAAGAAGTCCAATAGGAGCAATACTTGAAATAGCGATCCATAAAAAAACCCCGATATTTATATCAGCTAGGATAAGATGATAACCAAAAGGAATTACTGAATAACTTAGTAAAATTGATATGACCGCTACCGATGGTCCGATACTGAATAAACCACTATCTCCTCTAGATGGAATAATATTTTCTTTAACAAGTAGTTTTGTCCCATCTGCTATAGCTTGGAGAATTCCTAAAGGGCCGGCATATTCAGGTCCAATACGTTGTTGTATCCCTGCGGATAGTTCTCTTTCTAACCACACAATTACTAGTACACCTATTGTTATTCCCAATACAAGAGTCAAAATAGGTATAAACATCCATATGATCCCATAGATCTCCTTTAAAGACTCCAATCTGTAAAAAGAATTGATATCTTGTATTTCTGTTCTATCAATTATCATTTCAACGGTCAACTTCTCCCATAATGATATCTATACTACCTAGTATCGTCATAATATCAGCCAATTTCATTCTTTTAACTAACTGAGGAAGAATTTGCAAATTGATAAAACCTGGCGGTCGTATTTTCCATCGCCAAGGAAAAACACTTTGATCTCCTATCAAAAAAATGCCCAACTCTCCCTTTGGTGCTTCGATTCTCGCATAAAGTTCTTGTTTCGACAATTCAAAAGTGGGCGAAGGCTTTTTACTAATGAATCGATATTCAAAATCATTCCATTTTGGATCCCTTACTATATCAAAGCATCGGTTTTCTAAATTTTCATAGGGCCCTCCTGGAATTCCTTCCAGAGCCTGTTGAATAATTTTTATAGATTCCGTCATTTCGCCGATTCGTACTAAATAACGAGCTAACGAATCCCCTTCTTTTTGCCATTTGATTTCCCAATTAAATTCGTCATAACACTCATAATGATCAACTTTACGAAGATCCCACTTTATTCCGGAAGCTCGTAGCATTGGTCCTGATAAACCCCAATTTATTGCTTCCTCTTCGCTAATAATCCCTACTCCCTCAACTCGGTCTAAAAAAATAGGATTTCGTGTAATAAGGTTTTGATATTCAGCAACCCCTGTTAAAAAATAATCACAGAAATCTAAACATTTATCTATCCAGCCATGGGGTAGATCAACAGCGACTCCTCCGATACGAAAATAATTATGCATCATTCTCATACCAGTGGCAGCTTCGAATAGATCATATACTAATTCTCTTTCTTTGAAAATATAGAAGAAAGGGGTTTGTGCCCCAATATCGGCCATAAAAGGTCCGAGCCATAACAAATGAGAAGCTATACGACTCAACTCCAACATAATTACTCTGATATAGTTGGCTCTTTTCGGTACTTGAATATTTCCTAACTGCTCTGGTGCATTTACGGTTATCGCTTCTGTGAACATAGTAGCTAAATAATCCCACCTTGTTACATAAGGCAAATATTGTATAATTGTTCGGTTTTCTGCTATTTTTTCCATTCCTCTGTGTAAATAACCCAATATTGGTTCACAGTCAATAACATCTTCACCATCTAGAGTAATGATGAGTCGAAGAACACCATGCATTGATGGGTGCTGAGGACCCATATTTACTATCATGAGGTCTTTTTTTGTAGCTGGTACATTCATAGGTTTTTCCCCGATTGATTCTTTCACGAATTGCCGAAAATAATAAAAATTCAAGATCGAACATCAAATAATTAAAGTTCTTTAAAATAAAAAAAATTAAAATTAGTGAGTTTTTGGCTCACGAATTTCCAACCGACCAATTAATTCTTTATAACGTACTCGATTTTTCTTTGACAAATAAGCTAGTAATCGTTGACGTTTTCCCAGAATTTTACGTAAACCTCTCTGAGATAAATAGTCTTTTCTGTGCAATTCCAAATGTGAAGTAAGTCGTCGTATCTTATTAGTGAAACTTAATACTTGAAATTCAACAGACCCCGGGTTTTCTTCTTTTTTTTCTTGGAAAAAAACTGAAATGAATGAATTTTTTACCATAAAACGTAAATATGCTCCCCCTTTTATTGTTTAAAGATATTTTTTTATTGTTAATTTTACTGATCAGAAATAATAAAAAAGAATAATGCTAACCATTTGAATCGGGTATACTAAATTAAGTTATCTACTCTTAATTTTCTCAAAAAAAAATTCCGTTGATTTTTTTATTTATAGATCGAATTATCATGGAATGTAAGATACTACATGTATGTATTAGTTTGCTTTGAAATATTAGATATGTTACCTGATATCTGATATCTAGCAAAAATTTATCGTCGTCTATTTTTAAATTGTGGATATTGATATTGTGGATACATATGTAGCCTTAACACACTGAAACTACTGCTATTAGTGGTATCAAACCAATAGCGATTCATACAAGCTAAATCTTCTAATCGATAAGTGGGCCACAGAAAGAACTTTAATTTTTTTAATTTATTTTTATCTATATCAAGACTTGGGCTTGTATCCAAAAATTTAACACAGTTTTTTACGTTCGTTCCATCCCAAAGTATGGGATTTAGACCCGCACCCTTCCCTTTTCTTGAATTGAATGAAATTACAATTCTCAATTCTCTCCGACGTCTAGGTGATAAAATATTTTCGGGAACGAGCAAAGCATAATCGTTTTTATCTCTATTTCCAGTTATTTTTTGATGTCTTGTAAGGGATTTTAAAAAATTATTTTTATCACCATATCTTTGATTAATGCGATCTTTATTCTTATGAACCAATGAAATACTTATGCTTTGATATCTAATAAATTGTCCATTCGTTTTGACAGACAGACGAACCGGTTCGATGCTAACCCCCCCTCCTTTCACCAATTCGGGAATATGGACATCCTTGTGACTCAGCATTATATTGAAAATCATTTCGCCTCGTTGCAGAGAGGATATAAAAACTTTTCGCGGGCTTCTCAGTCTAAGCAGGAGACAATATACCTTGATATTATTGATTAGTTGTTGATTAAAAAAAGAATCATTTCTAAATTGAATAAGCAAATTATTTTGTAGGAAAAAATCTAATTCTGTTTCTGTAGCGCTTGTGTTTTGCTTTTTATTTGTATGGTTTTTTATGACTGATCCCGCATAATCTTCTTCAATATATTTTTTTTCATTGATGTTTTTATTTGTACTAATCGGTGCATTTCCCTGAAAAAAAAAAAAAAGTAATTTTATGGGTATGACCCAGGGTTTTATTTTATATGAATTATAAAGTAACATAACTTCTGGGAAGAACCAAAGTTCAAAATCGGATATGGCCTTGCTTTGTATTTCTTCATTCATTCCCATCCAACCAAATTGTTTTTTATTGAAGGGGTTGATGTCTTCATGAATTGTGAGATAAAAAGGATATTTCTTATACATTTTATCAACTTTTTGATCGTGACTAGTCTGTTTATTACTGGTGCTATGGATCCAAGCCTCACTAGTGAGCTTCTTTCTAACACTAAAATGGATAATTTTCCAATCCGCATATTTTCTATCCGGATTTTTAGCCATAATAGCATCTTTTCCAAGATAATTCTTGATAAGTATAATCGCCAACCCATCAAATAATTTTTGTTTATCTATGTTGTAATTATAAGAAATCTTTTCGGTATTGTTTACGTGTAATTGTAATGATGATACATAACTGTAGGAGTTCCTCTTAGCTTCATAATTAATAGATTTAGATGAGAAGAGGTCATATTCAGAGTGTCTTTTAAAATTTTCTTTTTTATTTGGTAATAGAGAATAAGTTTCTTTTTCATATGAATACCATTTGTTTAAATCTTTTTGGGGGGCTTTATTAACTCTATTTTGCCATTTTGGGGCTACTAATTTAGACCATTGAATTTTAGATAAATTATATTGATAATGAACCCTTAACCAATTTTTCCATTGATTCAGTCTAGAATTACGAAGTTTTTTATTTTTTAATTCGGAACTAAATATTCCTTGTGTTCTAAAATATCCCGTTAGTTCGTTTTTCTTTAAAACGGGTGTTCCGTGATATTGAAGAACAGATCTTAAGTTAATAACGTGGGTTTTTGATAATTTGTAAAATACATATGCTTGTGACAAAGAAGGTAAGTTCTTTGAATATTTTTGAATATTACTAATATTATAAAGTGACTTTATAAAGTGAATTTGTGTGTTTTTTTTTTTCTCAATTCTTGCGGGATTTGCTTTAATATAAATAGTGTAAATGTATTTTTTAACTTTTTTTGTTGTTGATTCAAGAAAAACTTGTGTGTCGATCCGAAGAATATTAATCATACCTAAGAAGTATATCCTTTGAAAGAAAAATTGTATAAAAAAATGTGATTTACGGATTAATCTAATCTTTCTTCTTTTTAACACCTGAAAAAAATATATATAGGATTCTAATCTGTTAGCATCATTACTTTTTTTGTTCGAACTAATGTTTTTTTCTGAAGTTAGATTTTTTTTTTTTTTTATAAGTTTGTTTATTTGAGTTATGATTAGGCTTGTTCTATCAGTCAGCTCTTTTGTTTTTTTTTCTGGCAGTGAATAACTTCTCCAATCAATAGATTTTAGTTTACTGGATGGTTTATAAATAATAATATTACGGATTAAAAAATCTTTTTCTTTTTTAGTTTCACGCAACTCATATACTTCTCCTAATCCAAATAATAGCTTTGGGTTTATTTTTGCTAATTCTTTTTTTATTTTTTTTATAAGGAGAATGCTTTTTTGAATTGTTGTTGAGACCCTTAGAGAGAAATTTGTTCGTTCGTTTAATCTTCTTAGAATTGGAAAACAATTTGGCTTCCTTTTTAGAAGCATTTTTCCAAGTTCTTTAAAAATAGGTGCAAAAAAGGAGGATCGTTTTCGGGGAGAGCAAAAAGGTAGGTCGGTTTCCATCCCCCAAACAGTTAAAAAACAAAAATCATATTTGTGTGTTTTTTTTTCTCTATAAGGAGAGTCTGGATTAGATCGGTGCCAAGGTTTCAGACGGAAAGGAAAGAGTATCTTTATTTGAATACCCTCTGTTAACCAGTTTGTTGGAAATTCATTGTCTGCTAATTGAACACCGTTATAGGTGCATTTAACATATCTTTCCTTCTTCCAATCGGTTAAATCCTCAGACCATTCTGGAAAGTCAAATAATAGCAGACGACCAAGATTTTTAGCTATTATAAAAGAGGGTAGTAGAATATATTTTCTAAGGATTGCTTGTGTTAGTAATATTGAACTTCTTATTACTTGACCCAATAGAATAGTATCCCAAATTTCTGCTGTTTCGATCTGCGCTTTTTCTTTCATTTTGTGCTTGTAACTTTTATCTACTCTTAGTTTATCTTTTTTTTTTTTAGCTTCCTCCACATAATCCGAATCCGAAATTTTAAATTCTGTCTTTTTACCCATCCTAGTTATAAAAATAAATTTCATCAGTTTGGAGATATCAAACGCAAAAAATAGAGGGCTTTCTATTCTGTCCATGAAAAGGGGGGAATGGGCGTTCGCTTGAACCTGTTTTGAAATAATCATTTTCCGTCGTTGAGCGCGCATCGATCCTTTTATTATCTCTCGACGAAAATCGGATTGTTCATAATAACGTAATAAAGTTACTTCCTCTGTTTGAAGGGTATTATCGGGATTCTGCTGATTATCATTAAAAATTATTATAAATTTAGCTTTTCTTGAACGAATCTGAGGATCCTCTGCCAGGCCTTCGTCATTTGCTTTTTGTTCGTGTTCGAAATCGTTGATTAATTTATATGACCATCGAGGTATTTTTTTGCGTATTTCTTTTATGCTTACTCCAAGATATTTTTTTCTAATTGTCTGATCGTTGGTATCAGTTAGAACTGCATTGAATAATAATTTTAAAAATTTGGATTCTAAATCAAAAATTTTTTTTTCTAGAAATAAAGAAAGTCTTTTCACATTTAAATACGATGGTGATTCTGTATTTAATTTACTAATAAAGTTAAAAAAAGGTTCTATTTCCGTTGATAATGATTTTCTATCAAACGCATACATATCCATTTTTTGATCAAATTCTACATAATCAGTATTAGTAGTAAAAAGCATACCATGGATCTTATTTATCCAAAGAGTTCCCATGTCATTTTCGATGGAGGGTGAAAACAAAAAGGCAATTGTTCCACGATAGGGACCAGTCAAGAGAGGATCATATTTTTTCGGCAAGTATGCTTTTTTTATCTTATTATTACAAAATTTCGTTCTTTTTTTTATTACATACATAGGAACAGATCCCTTGTCTATAGCCTGTAGTCTACTTAGAAATTCATTGCTTAGATTCTTTTCTTTTTGGTCTTTGGTATGAACCCATTGATTATACAGTTCATAAGAGAAGTGATTTTCCATTGTATTTGTGTACAAAGAAAAATGACTTTGTATCATTTCCAAAAAAGTTGACAAACTGGATGGATACGTAAAAGATATTCTTTGGTTGCCATCACTTCGACATGTGTAAAAAATATATTGTGACGTTTCATTTCTTATAGCTTTTTCAAATTGATCATTTTTTATATACCGCAATGGACGATTCCATCGCTTATAGTCGAAAAGACGGGTCACAAGAGGTTTTTCAAACCAGAAGAAAATTGCTTCTTTTTCTTTGTTTTTTAGTATTTCTAACTTCGCATTTTCTTGATTCCCATCCAGATCAGAAGTTTCAGAA